CAAAAGGAACTTTCGGGGTCCTTTTGAATGTGCCTACAACTTTGGTATTATCTCTTTCCCCAATCTCTACATCCTCACTCATGGTTATGTCGGTTAGCCTAACTGTAACTTTTCTTTTCCTTGTGCTAAATTTTAGTATAGCAAACTTCTCAACAGTAAATATATCTCCTTTGGTAGCTACTAGATTACCAAAACTAGCGTGTCTCTCAAATTTAACTATATTCTCAAGGTCTTGGATCCTGTATGTAAGTAAATAAGGCTCTCACATGTTTATAACCTTACGGACTAAATTGTTCCACACAATGCTCAGCCTCTTCAACTTTTCGCAGCCTTGCAATCACCCAAGAAATATGGTTAAAAGAACAGACTCAAGCTTGTCCTGTTTCAACTTTCCAAAAGTCTTCTACAGGGGCTAGATACAGCCTATATGTATAGATGTATGTTGTGAACATAGCTGGAGTACGTAAGGAAAAGGAAAGGTTAACCGCTATCTGTTATGAAAGTAAAGTGTGGAGAGAATCCTCTTGGTAACTCAACATCTGGAAATCGAGAGAGATGCCGCAAGTTGTCTCTATGAATCGTGGTTTAAAAATGTAATACCAGACAAGGCGTTAAAAAGGCTCCCACACATCCGTAGTTTGATTGTCTCATAACCATCCAGATACACTGATAATGTTACGCTGGCGTGAATTGTTGCCTTGTACACACCGCTCGTCACGATGTCCATTAGTCCCAATAATACAAGAGCAAATATGAAATAATTTATTATAAAGATACGTCCATAGCATATAAATGTTTCTTGAGGTAATTGTGCACCAATCCAAAGTAAACTATAGAAAGAATATTTAAACCAGCTGTTCCAAGTAGAGAATTCTCTAGAACCAAAAGTTAATTTCATTAGGATTAGAGTTGTAAAAGCTCTTACCTCTCCGAACAAAAAGAGACATTGAATAGATGCAATAAGAATTATGAACCCAGCATTTTTATTTGGGATAGCTTTTAACATTGCGTAAAAGGGAAGGAAATACCACTCAGGTACAATCTGTAGTGGTGTTACAAATCGATCTACTTCACAAGAATTATCTGGATGAGATAATGTTAAGAATCCAAAGAAAGTTTGGATGAAAAATACAACGCATATATTATTAAATCCTTTAAAATCTAAACTTAATATATTAGGAAAAAAGGGCACTTTTAGTGATGTATCGTACCCTAAAGGATTCGTACTACCTTGTAAGTGTAGAAAAAAAATATGAATAAATACAACACAGAGGCATACAAAAGGAAAAACAAAATGAAGAACGAAGAATCTTTTTAAGGTTGGGTTGGAGACATAGTACCCACCACAGATCCAAGAAACTAAGCCAGGGATTGGTGAAAGAAGGTTTGTGATCACCGTTGCTCCCCAAAAGCTCATCTGTCCCCAAGGTAACACATAGCCAAGAAATGCTGTCATTATTGAGATAAAAAATAGGACTAGTCCAGATGTCCATGTTACTGGTAGGTAAAAACATGAACCACCTGCAAGAGCTCTCAGAATATGAAGATATGTTAAAGCAAAAACGAAAGAAGCGCCAGTTGAATGCAGATAACGAAAGTACCAACCACTTCCTACTTCTCGTATTATATACTGAACACTATAAAAGGCTAGAGTTATATCTGGTGTGTAGTTTGAAGCAAGTAAGACACCAGTAACTATTTGGACTAAAAAGGTTATGGCGATTAAAAAACCAAAATTCCATAAGAAGTTTATATTAAGAGGACAAGGGTAGGTTTGGAGATGGGCTTTTACTTGATTAATTGATAATGATCCTTTAAAAAAACTAACAGGCATCCATACAAAGAATATGGTTACAAGAACGGCGCAAATTAGCTACATGCCTTGTAATCTATGTATATTTTCCACAGCTGTTGATGGATGCTTCGATAAAGAGGTAGTTCTTCTCGGTCTAAATCGAGTTTACATGCTCAGCCGCCAAATCCAATTTTGATTACAGCTCCCAAGCACACCTTTTAATTTCTTCGATATGGAAGCGCCGGTTGCCCGGGTATCCAATCCGGTGCTCCACTCAAGGCATAGAGACTCAGCCTGTGTTCAACCTTGGACCAAAACAAGGCGAGAAGGGAAGTGTGTTTCCATAGTATAAACCCAAAAAAGGTTCCATGCTAGCGTATTTCATTCTATGTGAATTCTTTATTTTTTGCTTTTATGAACAGAGGGCTGCACTTGTATCTAGGACCTGCATCAAACATTTTATCAAATTGTAATCATAAAACTTTAGGGTTATATTATCTTTGGTTCGCTCTTATCTTCGGTATTTTCGGCACTGCCTGTTCAATCATTATTCGTCTTGAGTTATATTCTTCTGGGTTAAGGACAATAGCCCCTGAAAACCAGAACTTCTATAATTTAAGTTTTACTTTACATGGACTCTTGATGATTTTTTTCAATGTACAACCTGGTTTATTTGGAGGCTTTGGGAATTATTTTGTTCCTGTTCTTAATGCTGCTCCTGAAGTGGCTTTTCCTCGTATAAATAGTATATCATTGTTGTTGATGCCTATTTCTTACGGTTGTCTTCTACTTTCTACTGCATCAGAATTTGGAGGCGGCCCTGGTTGGACTTTATACCCACCTTTAAGTACTTCCTTAATGTCCCTGAGCCCCTTGGCAGTGGATGTAATAGTAGTAGGACTTGCTCTGTCAGGACTTTCAAGCTTTTTGTCTTCGATAAATTTCCTAACTACAATCTTTCATCTCCGTTCTAAAGGTTTTACTCTTGGGATTATACCTTTTAACTCCTGGGCAATTATCCTAACATCGATTATGCTCATATCTACATTACCCGTGCTATCAGGTGCTCTTTTTATGCTTGTATCTGACCTACATTTTAATACACTTTTCTATGACCCTGCTTTCGCTGGCGATCCTGTGTTCTATCAGCATCTATTTTGGTTCTTTGGACATCCTGAGGTATATATCTTAATCATACCTGGATTTGCTATTATAAGTCAAATAATTTCAACATCATACAATAAAGTTATATTTGGAAATCAATCAATGATCTTAGCAATGGGTTGTATTTCTGTACTAGGTAGTATTGTTTGGGCACATCATATGATGACGGTTGGTTTAGAAGCAGATACTAGAGCTTATTTTACTGCTGTTACAATATTAATTTCACTACCAACAGGTACTAAAGTATTTAATTGGATTTCAACTTACATGGGAAGCATGTTTGGACTTTCTATGAGTTCGTCACTATTTGCACTTTGCTTTGTATTTACATTTACTTTAGGTGGTACTACAGGTGTAGTCTTAGGTAATGCTGCTGTAGATATCGCTTTACATGATACTTATTATGTAATAGCACACTTTCACTTTGTGCTCTCGTTAGGAGCTATTCTTGCTTTATTAGCCGGTATTTGTAGTTTTCAAGATACTTTCTTAGGTCGTGCACTTAGTTTAAACTCAATAGTAATGTTATTCTGTTTAGTATTCATTACAGGAATACTAATGACTTTTATTCCAATGCACTTTTTAGGATTCAGTGTGATGCCTAGAAGAATACCAGATTACCCTGACAACTTAAATGGCTGGAATTATATCTGCTCTCTAGGTTCTGGTATGGTAGTGTTTGGTACTGCTTTATTACAAAGGGCTAAAACCAACAGCGAAACGAATGCAAGGCTGCGATGAGTCGACATGGAGGTGCCAATAGAATCCAAGGATTCGAGCTCCAGGAATTCTATAACCTGTTATCCCCGGCGAACCTTCTTACCGTTCCAGTGAGTATTTATGTAGGGTTCAGCTACAAGTTCACCGTCAACTACCATGTTACGACTTCGCACCGACTGTCTAAACTTATTAAAAGACGCTTACTTCCCGGCTAAACTTCCCGTTACTACATTATTCACAATCGGACTCCAGGCGTTAACCTGTAGAGTTGAGATGGAAACAGCCGGACGGGATTGAGCATGCCCAAAAAAAGTTTGGCATCTCGTAGTGTTGTGCTTAAAAGAGTGAACTTCCTTCCACTACCAAAATATTTCCAACTGTTCCAAAATTCCAGGGTTGTTCGCTATTTATGATGTCTCCAGGACAGGAAATTAGATCACATGCTTTCTAGTTACTGGAGCCTTGGCTTGTTAAAAGGAAGGACTCTTCGATATTATTACCGTACAAGCCCTTAGCAAGACATGAGATGGAGCTGGCATGTCCAAGTATTTAGTTTAGATAAATGGTTAAAAGAAAAATTCGACACTTTCCACGCTATTGGATTCACCGTCCAGGACTGCCTGGCGCTTAGTAACGATTTCTACTTCCAGCAGCCAATGAATATATTCTTTTAACACCAGGCATGCAATACCGAACAGACACGAACGCTTTTAACGCCTGGCATGGATGGATAACACTCGGCTCTTCCAAAGTTTGACCGCTGTCGCTGGGACTGTATGGATTGACTCTTCCGTCCTTTTCTCCAAGCCTTCAGCTAATATTTTACCTTTTTAACCAGCCTGGGATCTAGAAAGTGTTGACCGGACCTTGGCATCTTGAAATATTCTTGGAAGATTCGTAGTTAGTGGTTAAAGGTCAATCAAACATGAATATGGACGGTTCTCTATGAAATCTATTTGGAAGAATCAAAAATGGCGAGAAGGGAAGTGTGTTTCAAATATTTAGATTCTTTGCCTGGAGGTTACGTCCATACAGTTTCAAGCAAAGGGAATGTTAGAAGCAAATACTAGCGGTGGAACACACTGTTTCATTCGATTGTAAACGCTAAACCTTACCATTCAGTAACTTTCTTACCTCACGAGTCGCTCAGGAAGGTTTCATCCTAAAAGGAATTTTATCTATCGAAAACCATACATGAGATCGCGTACTCAGGACCGAAACAAGCCGTGAGGAAACTATATTACAGGAACTCGTCAGGCCCAACACCATTTTGTTTAAATCTATTACGCAGAGACAAGGCGGGAAAATTCTGTCATGGAACCTCATGCTCCATCGTCCATCCAAATAGTTTCTTTTAACCATTTATCTGGAAGCGTCTGTAAGGTTACAACACAAGACACTGATAACTTTGATGAAGAGGTCAAGCCATTGGCATTTGCCCGGCACCTTGGGTTGTATAGGTAAGTTGGCCTGGCATCTGTTTCTTTCCGAACTTTTTATTTACTGTAATCTAATACTCCTCGATGACCGGTCATTCGGAATCTCATCACCAAGGATAGCTGAAACTAGCATCTTATCATTACTCCAGTCAGCATAGTTGATATGAAGGAGCTAATACTTATATTTTGCAGGAGCAAACCGTATATCGATGTCTCTATAATGAAAACGGAAGATAGGGAACAAACTGCCTCAAGACGCTCTAAACCCAGCTCACGCATCGCTTCTAACGGTGAACTCTCATTCCAGTGGAACCTTGTTCAGTTCATATAATTTCCTTTTAGCTTCGGTGAGTTCGCATGGTTACGAGATCTACATTTGTGGTAAACGGCGGCTGTAACGTTAACGGTCCTAAGGTAGCAAAATTCCTTGTCGGGTAAGCTCCGTCCTGCATGAACGGTGTCACGACTTCCCCAATGTCGCTAGTGTGAGACTCTTTATAAATAGAATTATCCATGAATATGTGGAACGCTACGGCCCGACGGTAAGACCCTGAGCACCTTTACTTCCCTTAACTGAACTTGAGTGTATGTCTTTTATTCTGAGTATAATACAAATTGTATAAAGAGCCATAATAATTCTACAAAATGCCAGTATAGTAGAGTGAAATATTCTAATTGAGGTTGTACTTGTACAGAAATACCAAGTGATGTATGGGCCCATTGTGAATTTTCAAGAAAGCTGGTTGGTAAGCTCCAGAAACTTAGGAAAAGTAAAATAATTCCGATAACAACATGACTGAAATGCAATCCAGTTAATGTGAAAAGTACACATCCATAGATAGAATCATTAATGCAGAATTCCAACATTAAAAACTCTGATGTTTGCAAAGAGCTAAAAGTTTCTGCAATATTAAAAGTAATTAGAGCGGAACTTGAATATAGGAAACAAATAGATTTTTCTCTTAGACATTGAGCATATCCTGTAAGTACTGAGGCAGCAGAAAGCAATAAAGTTATTGTAAGTATTAATGCTCGTGTAGATGGTGTAATTAGACCTTCAAGAAATGTGGTCCATGTAAAGTGAAAGCCACCCCAAAAATAAGCGGAAAAGAGTAGGGCTTCTGAGAGCATTATACCTAAACAACATGAAGAAATAGCTGAGGAGATTGATTGGAAACTTTCTCTTAATGAATAGAGAAACATTAAAAACAATACTATATTACAAGAGAATAAAAGACCAACTGAAAAAAATCGTAAACTTGATGCAAATAGAACACAGATGTTTGGATAGGTTTGGAGATGGGCTTTTACTTGATTAATTGATAATGATCCTTTAAAAAAACTAACAGGCATCCATACAAAGAATATTGGGTTGACCGTGAAATCCTTTTCCTCAAAATAGTTGTCTTTACACAATAGCTAAAGTAACACATCTCTCGGCTCCCATTCGTCCGAATGTCCCAAGCAAACTGGATGGTGTTGGCTGGGTATTGTCTTATAACCATCCGGATACACTGATAGCGTCACAGCTCAAATATTTAGATTCTTTGCCTGGAGGTTACGTCCATACAATGCTCCTATCTGGAGTTTACCTAATAATACTATTATCA